GTATAGTAATGCTATGAATAACCCAGTATCGAATACTGGTAATAATATCAGCAAAAGAACGTTCTCCCGTGCTTCCAGACATGCTGAGCTCCCCAAATTTTTGTACATTCAAAAAAGGAATTGATTCCGTAAAAGATGGGATCAACCAGTAAATAGAAAATTACTGATATTTCATCCTTGTGAGATTGTCAATTTTGTACCAAAGGTGTATTTTGAGTATACCAAATTAGTATAGCTATCCTTCCTATGGCACAGCAATCCAGGTTGGCTTGGTCCCGAAACGGAATTCCCTTTTTTTTCTTTTTTGTTCCTTGTTTATAGGAAAACTACATGTTATTCAAGGCATCAATAGAAACCCTAATTTTGGGGGTCCTACTTATTTTCATTGTCTTCGGAATAATAGAATAATTTAATTTGGAATAGTGACCGGGATCCTCGGAAAACCTAAGTTAATGATCAATAGGTTTGGATAAAGAATTTAGGAAGGATATTCTCATATTGACGCAATACAAGGATAAGTATATGCGAAATCTATCCCTTTTTAGTTAAAAGTTTTATTTCAATCCAACCTTTGCCTTTAAGGAATTTAATTGGTTAGCATAAAATAATATCTAATAAATAGAAAATTGAATGGTACATAATTCGTTATGAAGGAAACGGAATATATTCTTTGAAGAATCCAGATTCGTAATCAATACTGTCTTGTTTGTTGGATTAGGTCTAACTTTCTTAACCAAACTGCAAGCATGTAACTTTACGAGATGAAATAGGGAAAGACAGACGATAAAACTTAAAAGAAAAAGATAATTGAAATAACTCGTCTTCGAATCAACTTTGGTTGGGGTTCGAAAAATGAATAAATAAAAAGAAAGTGAATTCAAGGAAGAACTTCCCCTTTTTCAGGGGGGCCTTCGGGAGTCGTGGAATGGTTTTCTTCTCCTCTTATTCCATATGGAATATTATGAGTTAAAATAAGAAGGAATAGGGGACGACGATTTGTTCCAAAAAGAAGATTAAATCCTATAAAGAACTTTTTAAAAATTCCATTCTTTATTTATCTTTTATTCCAAAATTCCCAAAAAATCCAATTTAATTTTTCAATGGGTTTAGATGATCTAGTTTTTAATATTATTACTTTACTTAACTGACAGATTCCGCAATAAATCTCTTGATTCGGAATTAGGGACTCATGTCCCATCTGATGAATCGATTTTCTTTTACACTTCTGTATCTCCATCTTGTTTTTTAGTATTATCTAAAATAACCGATGAATTCTGAATTTTCCATAACTTAGGTAAATGCTTTACCAACATATGTAGTGTAGTAAAAAAAAAAAATGGAATTTAACCCCTTCATGCTTACTATAACTAGTTATTTTGGTTTTCTACTGGCTGCTTTAACTATAACCCCAGCTCTATTTATTGGCTTGAACAAGATACGTCTTATTTGAAATGAATTGAATGAATAAGTCAGAAAATAAGAATCCTTCTTTTGGATTCCTGGTATTATAGGACCCTTTTCCACGCTAATTACCAATTTTTTTCTTGGTCATTGAGATTCGTGGATAATTTAGACTATTATTTAGAGATAGATCGTACCTCTTTTTTTATCCCCTCGAACAAATCGAAATGATTGAAGTTTTTCTATTTGGAATCGTCTTAGGCCTAATTCCTATTACTTTAGCTGGATTATTTGTGACTGCGTATTTGCAATACAGGCGTGGGGATCAGTTGGATTTTTAATTGAGTAATATTTTTTTTTTTTTTGATTGGCCTCCTCCAGACTAGAGAGGAGGTCAAATTGGAGTTGTAATTCGACTTTGTTTTTTTTTAAGTAATTTACTCTGTTTCAACATAAGATAGATGGAATCACGCTCTGTAGGATTTGAACCTACGACATCGGGTTTTGGAGACCCGCGTTCTACCAAACTGAACTAAGAGCGCTTTCAAAAAGAAAATCCTTTTCTACTCCTAACGTATCTTACGTACGTTATAGTATCCACAAATTCAAGTTATATCCACTTTAATTGATCTCCCCGCTACTGCCCATAAAGAAGAGAGAAGTAATAGGTAGGGATGACAGGATTTGAACCTGTGACATTTTGTACCCAAAACAAACGCGCTACCAAGCTGCGCTACATCCCTTTTCCAAATTGTTGTACAATGCCATTGTACACAATTCCTTTCTTGTTTTCCACATCGTAATTTTCTTCTATTTCTCTATCTATATAGAACTTTCTTTTTCTTGTCATTTCTTGTTTTTGGTCTCATATAATCAAGGAAGGGTATATATCTAAAATCAAGTTGAATTTCACCTATAAAAGAAAGATTACTATTCCTTAGTAATGTATAGGAAGAAGGGGTCATCTTTTTCTTTTTTAGGGATAGGAAAATCTCGTCTATATGGTTCATTCTATATATATATAGAATATTTATTTTATATATATATAGAATATTGATTTTGTTTTTTAGTTAGGAATTTCCCCTAAATAAAGAAATACAAACGATCTTGGGCAAGAGTATCTGATCATATATGTATTCCAATAAGGAAGGAGGATTTTAAATGCGGGATATAAAAACATATCTCTCTGTAGCACCCGTGCTAAGTACTCTATGGTTTGGGGCTTTAGCAGGTTTATTGATAGAAATTAATCGTTTATTCCCAGATGCTTTGTCATTCCCTTTTTTTTAATTCTAGTTATTCCTATGCGAGAGATAGAATTCTTCATGACATGACGAAAATTTTCTTTCAATCCTTTTTTAGTATACGAAGCAAAAAGAAGGAAAAGATGGATTGGATTGAACCTCAGAGTCATCAAAAATTTGGTAAATCCCATTTTTAAAGAAAACATAAATTTAATTAAAAGCGGTATCCAAGCTAAGTCAGGCCTCATAAATCCGAGTATAGAAACAGGCTGGCTAGGGCAGAGCTTGTAAAGGATTTCGAAGCAAAATCCTTGCTAATTCGACAAGGATTGTATTCTTTAATTATTTCTCCATTTTTTATTCTATTGGATTTTATTATTCTTTTTCGGATCCAATATAGAAGAATAAAAGAACAGGTATAAGACTTAAGTTAAGTCGATCCAAAAAGGAAAGGAGGTTCATGGCCAAGGGCAAAGATGTTAGAATCAGAGTGATTTTGGAATGTATCAGTTGTGTTCGAAAGGGTACCAACAAGGAATCGAGGGGGATTTCTAGATATAGTACTCAAAAGAATCGCCACAATACACCCGGACAATTAGAATTAAGAAAATTTTGTCGTTATTGCCGCAAGCATACGACTCATAATGAAATAAAGAAATAGGAGCATTGTGTTTTTGATTTTTCTATTTTCTAAAGAACAGAAAGAGTCAGAATTTCATATTTAATATATTAAATATATAGAACATAGATGGAATACAAAATACAAATCAACTCATCTGATTTTAGGTAGATATTATTTCATATGTATGGAGGTTTTTTTATATATACTATATAAATCAAATAATATATGGACCAAAGAAAGACTACTTCTTCTGGATCCAAAATTAATAAAATTCTGGATCCAAAATTAATAAAAGAAAGAAATCCATTTTTTTTTTTCAAATTTTAAAATAAGGAATAAATCATGTATATATCTAAACAACCTTTTCGTAAATCTAAGCAACCTTTTCGTAAATCCAAACAACCTTTTCATAAATCCAAGCAACCTTTTCGTAAATTCAAACAACCTTTTCGTAAATCCAAACAACCTTTTCGTAGACGTTCCCGAATTGGTCCGGGGGATCGAATTGATTATAGAAACATGAGTTTAATTAATCGATTTATTAGTGAACAAGGAAAAATATTATCCAGACGAATAAATAGATTAACCTTGAAACAACAACGATTAATTACTCTTGCTATAAAACAGGCTCGTATTTTATCTTTCTTACCATTTCGTAACTATGAGAATGAGAAGCAATTTCAAGCCCAGTCAATTTCAATAATTACGGGTCCTAGACACAGGAAAAATAGACATATTCCTCAATTAACACAAAAATTCAATTCCAATCGAAATTTAAGAAACTCCAACCAGAATTTAAGAAACAACAATCGGAACTTAAGCTCCGATTGTTGATGTTTTATTTGAAAGGGTCAGACTCATATATAAACAAAGGAATCCTCATGTATAAATAAAGTAATCCAGTTTAGATTCTTGTGTTTGTTATAAGAAAAGAAAAAAAATGGGAAAAAAGAAATAGTTTTTTTATTTATTGCAACACGCTCGTTGATTCCTACCACTTAATCTTAATTTATTGTATCTTCCCGGAGTTCCCTCTCCGGGAATTCTGTTTTAATTATTCCTGTATATTACTTTTTTATCCCTTTAATTGATGGTCTTTATTTTGTTGGAAATCGTGTAAAGATTATTTGGATTTAATACAGCTACTTGTGCAAGCATTTTACGATTAAGAATCAATTCCTTTTTGTACAGATTGTGTATTAATTTACTATAACTATCGAATACTTTATATATCCGTGTTGCTGCGTTTATCCGAGTGATCCACAAACGACGAAAATCCCTCTTTTGCCTGCCTCTATCTCGATGAGAAGAAACAAAAGCTCTTCTTACTTGTTGAGTAATCATTCGATTAAGTCTTAAATGAGCCCCCCTAAAGTTTGAGGCAAATGAACGCATTTTTGTTCGTCGTCTCCGAGCTATATATCCTCGTGGAACTCTGGTCATTGAATCAAATTAACCTTAATGAATAACTAATGATTTCTCTTCTTTTAACCGTTCTTTTTCCCATTAATAACAAAACGGATTATTCCGATATATAAAATATTAATTCCAATGGCTTTTGCTACTATAACCTTCCCAACCACGATTTTTTATTTTATCCCCTTCAGTTATTTCACGTAGAAATAACAAATTCTAACGATACTAAAAAACCGTGGGTTCCATCGTTTCTATGGTTTCCTTTTAAACGGTGAGGTCCTCTCTATACACCGGAGCCCCTTCTTTCATCAAAAGGTATTGGGAACTTGTATAGTTCCCATTCTTTGGCTCTACCTATCCATTATAGAGTAAATCGCTCTTTTCACAATAAATAAGAGTTATTCATACAGTGACGGTATTTAATTATGAAAGTTGGCTAAGTAGCTGACCCTTTAGTCCGTTCTTTTAAGATAAAGGAGCACAAGCCTTTTCTTTTTATTACTATTTCCTCCGCTTAATTGATAACCATTTGCTACCAATGGGGGAATTGCTTCTTCCAATCTCGATGATTGGATTTGCACCAAAGGAAACCCTAAATTCCATATACCGTAGAAATCTAGAAGAGAGAAGCTCTATCCTATTCATTGGTACCGATCATGGATATTTCCAAAATTTTATTATTTGTTTGAACTCATGATCTGAACGAGTCGCACATACACCCTAGCACATGTTCCTCGACGCTGAGGACATCCCTTAAGCGCGGGCGTTTTTCTAGCATTTCGTATTGGCTGTCTTGCATTTCTAATAAGTTGTTTAACCGTTGGCATGTCGTATGTATATAGAAAAAAATGTATTGGTTTAGATCGATCTTAACCTGATGATTCATCATCATGAAGTATTTCTATTTTCTATAAAATCGCATAAAACCCAAATTTAGGTTTGAAATAAATTTACAAGAAATTCAGCCACTACCAATCCTTAAACATTTCTGGAAACCATACGGGATCAGTATCGCAGTGCTCGTCAATCATTTCATCCCCTACAATGTCGACAAGTCCATAAGCTTTGGCTTCGTCTGCTGACATAAAAACATCCCTTTCCATGTCTTCGGATACAACCCAAAAAGGCTTGCCTGTTCTTAGCGCATAAACCCTTGTGATCATTTCGCGAACTTTGTGTAATTCTTCCACTTCTAGTAAAAATTCTGGTGTCCTTGCCCGATAATAAGCACTAGCAGGTTGGTGAAGCATAATTCTAGCGTGAGGGAATGCTATACGTTTAGTGGGTTCTCCTCCAAGCAGAATGAAGGACGCCATGGACGCGGCTATTCCGAGGCATATTGTATATATATCTGGTGTCACCGTTTGCATCGTATCAAAAATAGCCATTCCTGAGATTAGCCACCCGCCGGGTGAGTTTATAAACAAAAAAATATCGCTAATTCCATCTTCTATACTGAGATATACCATGAGACCCGTAATATGATTCGTGATCTCGCAACGAATTTCTTGACCTAAAAAAAGTGTCCTTTCTCGATACATAACATTGTATAAGTCAACCCAAGTCGCTTCTTCATCTCCGGGAATCCGGTAAGGTACTTTTGGAACACCAATGGGCATATTAGATTAATATTATTAGATTTAAGTAAGAAAACTACACTTTAATATGGAAACTTAAGAATGGAAGAGAAAGAAAGAATCCACAGTTTAGTATCTTCATTTTTTTCTTATTCTATTTTTTCTTATTCTATAAGAATACTATAGATTCTATTAATACATAGATTGAAATGCTACATAGATTGCAAAATTATACATATAAGTAAGGTAAGACAGATTGAATAAAGAAAAAGGGATCTGTGATTCGAATGATAAACAAAGAGGGATTAGGGATCTATTCTTCGTTTTTTGAAATAGCCCAAGCTACCCATTGCATATTGGCACTTATCGAGTATAGAATAGATCTGCTTCTCTTTCTTCTTACAAACAGAATTGACTTCTTTTTTTTAATGGAATGAAATAAATATTCACGCTTTCTGACACAGAATGCCCTAGAAGGGTTAGGTACATAGGATATGGATAGTTTTTTCCAATGCGATAAAATAAAACGACATCGTGTCTATTTTTCTTTGCTAAAGGGGTATTTCCATGGGTTTGCCTTGGTATCGTGTTCATACTGTCGTATTGAATGATCCCGGTCGATTGCTTTCGGTGCATATAATGCATACAGCTCTAGTTTCTGGTTGGGCTGGCTCGATGGCTTTATACGAATTAGCGGTTTTTGATCCTTCTGATCCTGTTCTGGATCCAATGTGGAGACAAGGTATGTTCGTCATCCCCTTCATGACTCGTTTAGGAATAACCAATTCGTGGGGTGGTTGGAGTATTTCAGGAGGAACTATAACGAATCCGGGTATTTGGAGTTATGAAGGTGTGGCAGGTGCGCATATTGTCTTTTCTGGCTTGTGTTTCTTAGCAGCTATCTGGCATTGGGTATATTGGGACCTAGAAATATTCTGTGATGAGCGGACGGGAAAACCCTCTTTGGATTTGCCCAAGATCTTTGGAATTCATTTATTTCTTGCAGGGGTGGCTTGTTTTGGCTTTGGTGCATTTCATGTAACCGGTTTGTATGGTCCTGGAATATGGGTGTCTGATCCTTATGGACTAACTGGAAAAGTACAAGCTGTAAATCCTGCGTGGGGTGCAGAAGGTTTTGATCCTTTCGTTCCGGGAGGAATAGCGTCGCATCATATTGCTGCGGGTACATTGGGCATATTAGCGGGCCTATTCCATCTTAGTGTCCGTCCGCCTCAACGTCTATACAAAGGATTACGTATGGGCAATATTGAAACTGTACTTTCCAGTAGTATCGCTGCTGTTTTTTTTGCAGCTTTCGTAGTTGCCGGAACTATGTGGTATGGATCGGCAACTACCCCAATCGAATTATTTGGACCTACTCGTTATCAGTGGGATCAGGGATACTTTCAACAAGAAATATATCGAAGAGTTAGCGATGGGTTAGCCGAAAATCTTAGTTTATCAGAAGCTTGGTCTAAAATTCCCGAAAAATTAGCTTTTTATGATTATATTGGTAATAATCCGGCAAAGGGGGGATTATTCAGAGCAGGCTCAATGGACAATGGGGATGGAATAGCTGTTGGATGGTTAGGACATCCTGTCTTTAGAGATAAAGAAGGGCGCGAGCTTTTTGTACGTCGCATGCCTACTTTCTTTGAAACATTTCCGGTAGTTTTGGTAGATGAAGAGGGAATTGTGAGAGCGGACGTTCCTTTTAGAAGAGCAGAATCCAAATATAGCGTTGAACAAGTAGGCGTAACGGTAGAGTTCTATGGTGGCGAACTTAATGGAGTAAGTTATTCTGATCCTGCTACTGTAAAAAAATATGCGAGGCGCGCCCAATTAGGAGAAATTTTTGAATTAGATCGAGCTACTTTGAAATCAGATGGTGTTTTTCGCAGCAGTCCAAGGGGTTGGTTCACTTTTGGTCATGCTACCTTTGCTTTGCTCTTCTTTTTCGGACACATTTGGCATGGTGCTCGAACCTTGTTCCGAGATGTTTTTGCTGGTATTGATCCAGACTTGGATGCTCAAGTGGAATTTGGAACATTCCAAAAAGTTGGGGATCCAACTACAAGGAGACAGACAGTCTGATACCACATTGCTACGGTATCTTTCGCCTCTCTTTTTTGATTTGACATGGGAAAAATCTCCTGTCCTTTCTTTATAAAAGACTCTTTTTTTTATATGGGAAATGATCCCAAATGACAAGTGAATAGGTGTGGAAGTTATAATTGTAAATAAACCACGATCGAATCTATGGAAGCATTGGTTTATACGTTCCTTTTAGTTTCGACTTTAGGGATAATTTTTTTCGCTATCTTCTTCCGAGAACCCCCTAAGGTTCCGACTAAAAAATGAAATTATTTAATTGAAGTAAGAAGTCTCCCAGATGGGAGACTTCTTACTTCAATTAGTCTCCATGTTCTTCGAATGGATCTCTTAATTGTTGAGAGGGTTGCCCAAACGCGGTATATAAGGCATACCCAGTAAAGCTTACAAGTAAACCAGATATGGAGATGGCGACTAAAGTTGCTGTTTCCATTTTTATAGAATTTCAAGATTACAATGGATCTATGAAAAGATCGTGTATTTACAACTACAACGGAATAGTATACAAAGTCAACACCAATGATTAAATAGAATTTATGGCTACACAAACCGTTGAAGATAGTTCTAGACCTAGGCCAAAACGAACTGGCGCAGGTAGTTTATTGAAACCCTTGAATTCGGAATATGGAAAAGTAGCTCCGGGTTGGGGGACTACTCCTTTTATGGGGGTTGCGATGGCTTTATTCGCGATATTCCTATCTATCATTTTAGAAATTTATAATTCTTCTGTTTTACTGGACGGAATTTTAATGAATTAGGTTTCTACTAACTAGAACTATGAAGTCATAGTTTTTCCATCCAAAAAAGGTCTTTCTGCTTTAAGCTCCACATTTCTAGACATTCTGGTAGTTCGACCGTGGATTTTTTGTTTTGGTATCTCTGGAATATGAGTGTGTGACTTGTTAGAATTGATCCTATTGATAATACATAGAAAGCACCTGTTCTCTCTATCAAGATTATTCTAATTCGTCGGATATTGATATTATTTATTCTAGTATCTGGAACACGAAATACATAGAGTGGATCAAGAAAAAAAAATGGAACTATGATTCATACTCACTATTTAAGCCTCGTAACCAGACTGAAAAAAAAAATGAAAGTAGTTCTTAATAAAAAAAGAACTTTTCTTCCTTCCAATTTTGTTTGCCAAAAAGACAACTTTTTTTTCTCGATTTTGTCGAGTTATTACACCAATTCAATAAATGATCATCAAGCGGTTTTTATTCGAAGAACCCTTGCCTTTTGTTTAGCTTGAGAATCAATCATCGTGGCTCTAGTATGAATCTAAGGTTTTAATTGAACTGATTCATAGGATCGCAACAAGATAATTTCTATTAGAAAACCACTATAAATTTGTATTTTTTTCCTAGTAAAATAAAATAAATAAAAAATAGGGAAGAGAAAAGTCAAGAGGCCTCTAATGATCAACATAAGGGAAAGAAAGACAGATGAGCCAACTTGAGATTTTTTGGCATTATTATCACAAAGAAGAAATTCTGGATTTTTCTTATTTAATATCTTCAAGGCAAATTGATATAATCCCGTGGCTGCTGAAGTTTTGAACTTTTTTCTAATATCCGTTGTGTGTTTATGCTTGAGCCGTACGAGATGAAATTTTCATATACGGTTCTCGGAGGGGGAGTCGGGCTAATTACCTATCTCAATAAAGTATATGATTGGTTTGAGGAACGTCTTGAGATTCAGGCAATTGCGGATGATATAACTAGTAAATATGTTCCTCCTCATGTCAACATATTTTATTGTTTAGGGGGAATTACACTTACTTGTTTTTTAGTACAAGTTGCTACGGGTTTTGCTATGACTTTTTACTACCGACCAACCGTTACAGAAGCTTTTTCCTCCGTTCAATATATAATGACGGAGGCCAACTTTGGTTGGTTAATCCGATCAGTTCATCGATGGTCAGCAAGTATGATGGTTCTAATGATGATCCTGCACGTATTTCGTGTATATCTCACAGGTGGATTTAAAAAACCCCGGGAATTAACTTGGGTCACAGGTGTGGTTTTGGCTGTATTGACTGCATCATTTGGTGTAACCGGTTATTCTTTACCTTGGGATCAAATCGGTTATTGGGCAGTCAAAATTGTGACAGGTGTACCTGAAGCGATTCCGGTAATAGGCTCCCCTTTAGTGGAGTTATTACGGGGAAGTGCTAGTGTGGGGCAATCCACTTTGACTCGTTTTTATAGTTTACATACCTTTGTACTGCCTCTGCTTACTGCCGTATTTATGTTAATGCACTTTCCAATGATACGTAAGCAAGGTATTTCTGGTCCTTTATAGGAAAGGCATATCATAGTATAGGAAAGGCATATCATAGAAAATAGGAATTCTCATATATCATATCGGGTAGGTTGTGGTATTTCATTGCTACAAACATGGGTTATTGTAAAATAAGACATGTCATTTGGATACTTCTCTTCAACTCTGAAGTATTTTGATACAAATAGTTGAAGTGAATTTTACGAAAGAAAATAAGGCGGATTATGGGAGTGTGTGACTTGAATTATTGATTTGGCCATGCAGATAGAGAATTAGATCTGCCGCATTAGAATTCACGAACAAGGGTGTCTCCGCATCCAATCAATACGTAAGTTCCCTATCTAGGAAGGATGGGCTGGTTCACTCGAGGAGAATATTTTCTATGATCATACCCCAACCATGTCATCCATGAACAGGCTCCGTAAGATCCCGTAGAATATAAATGGAATAAGTCATGTGATATGATCCAATTCTATATTTATTATAGTATGGAAATGCATTCATTTTCTTTGCATCAATTTCGACCCGCAATATTATCGGAGTAAAAGAAGGGATCTAAGGAAGAAAGTAGGCTAAACTTTTTAATTTTTTATTAGTAACAAGTAAATACTTTGTTTGGACGTAAGAAACTTGCGATATTGAGGGGATAAACACCAACTAATCAAGAGACAATCCACAAAGCAATTGATCATGATCAAATTTGTAAGCCCACTTGGATATTGAGCATTTATGCATAAGAATAGGATTCTTTTCAATGAGTAGTTATAGGTGCAACTTTGGAAAAGAGAATCTGATAAAGCTTTTCTTACCTTGAGTCATTAAGTCATTATATAACCTATTCTATTGTTGTGGATCCTCCACGGTCTTATTTCTTTAATTCTTGCTCGAGCCGGATGATGAAAAATTCTCATGTCCGGTTCCGTTGGGGGATGGATCCTAAAGAATTCACCTATCCCAATAACAAAGAAACCTGACTTAAATGATCCTGTATTAAGAGCAAAATTAGCTAAAGGGATGGGACATAATTATTATGGGGAACCCGCATGGCCCAACGATCTTTTATACATTTTTCCAGTAGTAATTCTAGGGACTATTGCATGTAATGTAGGTTTAGCGGTTCTAGAGCCGTCAATGATTGGTGAGCCGGCGGATCCGTTTGCAACTCCTCTGGAAATATTACCCGAGTGGTACTTCTTTCCCGTATTTCAAATACTTCGTACAGTACCCAATAAGTTATTGGGCGTTCTCTTAATGGTTTCTGTGCCAACAGGCTTATTAACAGTACCCTTTCTAGAGAATGTCAATAAGTTCCAAAATCCATTTCGTCGTCCAGTAGCTACAACCGTTTTTTTAATCGGTACTGTAGTAGCTCTTTGGTTAGGTATTGGAGCAACATTACCCATTGATAAATCCTTAACTTTAGGTCTTTTTTAGGGATTTTTCAGGTTGATTCATTCAACCGTGAAGTCCCCTGCATGGGTATCTAGGAAATAGTTACTTCCAAGTGAATCTTCCCTAGATACCTAAAATCTATTTTATTATGATCCATTTCGCAAAAATATAGATTGTGCTAAAGATGCAAAATTGTTTTCTTTTTTCTTTTTATTCTAACTCGAAAAAGAAAAAGAGGAAAAAATTGTAATGGATTTAAAGCGAGAACTTGTTCTTAGGTAAATCAATTGGGAGATGCTTTTCTAGAGTGGCCCATATAAGTTTTCCATCTTCCATACGAAAGCTGTCAATTCTCATAAGATCTTCTTCAGTCTTACTCAAAAGGTCCAATAGTGTATGTATATTGGCCCTTTTGAGACAATTATACGTTCTAGAAGGCAATTCTAATTGATCAATAAAAATACAATTCAATGGAATTCCTTTTTTGTTTTTCTTTAGATTAGTGAATCTTTTTTGAAAGGCTAAAAGGGGTGGAGTAAACCTGGTTTGATTTTCTTCGAAACTAACGCCTTCCTCCTCCGCGTGTAGAAAAGGAAGAAATAAATCAATCAAATTACGAGAAGCTTCATAAAGCGCTTCTTTAGGGGTTAAACTTCCATTCGTCCATATTTCGAGAAAAAGTATCTCGTGTTTTTCATTTCCATTCCCGCAAGAAAAAATACTATAATTCACATTTCGAACAGGCATGGATACAGCATCTATAGGATAACTTCCATCTTGAGAGTTCTTTCTGAGTTCCGTATGATATCCGCGATCTCTCTTGATTTGTAACTCAATACAGAAATCAATGGGGTCTCTCAAGTTAGCTATAGGTTGTGTCGTATCAACGATTTCTACGGAAGGCGGTAAGATTATATCTTGAGCGGTTATGTATCTAGGACCTGTGACGCAAATTGATGCGTCTCTAACTCCATAGAGATTACTTCTCAATACAATTTCTTTCAAATTTAGTAAAATTTCTTGTATGGATTCTTCAATACCTACTATTGTAGAATATTCGTGTGGCACGTTCCAAAATTTTGCGCGTGTGATACATGTTCCTTCTATTTCTCCAAGTAAAGCTCTTCGCAAGGCAATACCAACAGTATCCGCTTGACCTTTTCTAAGTGGGGACAGAATGAAACGACCATAATAAAGACGCTTACTATCTACTCTTGATTCAACACACTTCCACTGTAGTGTTTGGGTGGATCCTGTTACCTCCTCTCGAACCATAATAGACTAGTATTTATTTGATCATTGAATCGTTTATTTCTCTTGAAAGCGTTTTAATTCTTTTACAGACGTCTTTTTTTAGGAGGTCGACATCCATTATGCGGCATAGGTGTTACATCGCGTATACAACTTAACCGTACACCACTTTTAGCAATGGCTCGTAGTGCGGCATCTCTTCCGCTACCAGCCCCTTTTACCATAACTTCTGCTCGTTGCAAACCCACTGTACGAATAGCATCTACTGCTGTTCTTTGACCGGCATAGGGTGATGCTTTTCTTGAGCTTTTGAATCCACAAGTACCTGCGGAGGACCAGAAAACCACCCGACCTTGTGGGTCTGTAACAGTTATAATAGTATTGTTGAAACTGGCTTGAACATGAATAACCCCTTTTGTTATTCTACGTGCACTCTTCCGTAAACTAAAACGGGCATTCCTACGCAAACCAATACGCACTTTCTTACGTGAACCTATTTTTGGTATAGCTTTTGTCATATTTTATTATCTCATACATAAATATGAGTTAGAAATAACAAAAAGAAAAAAAGATACAAAGATATCCGTTTCAGGGTTAAATATATCCTTTACTTTCATTTTTCGATTCGGAATTTTTACATTTCTGTGGGTACTTTTTTTACTTTTTAGAAAGGAAAGCTCCTTTTTCGAAAGATTACCCCTGTCTTTGTTTATGCTTCGGATTGGAACAAATGACTCTAATTCGCCCACGCCTACGAATCAGTCGACACTTTGTACAAATTTTACGAACGGAAGCTCTTATTTTCATATTTAGGTATTCCTTTCTTAAACGATGAATCTACTCTTTGGGAAAAAATAAGCCTCTTAACTTAAATTTGGGAATTTTGAATTGATTTTCCTGGAAAAAACAAATCCTTTCAATCTTTGGTATCCTTCAAATCTTCAGTATCTTTCGAGTCTTCGGTACGCTTCGAATCCTTATGGGGAAGTCTATAAATTATACGCCCTTTGCTTGAATCATAACGACTTACTTCAATTTTGACCCTATCCCCCATCAGTATTCGTATAGAACTAGACCGGATTTTTCCTGAAATATAGCCCAGGATGATGGTGTCATTCTCTAAGCGAACTCGGAACATTCCGTTGGGTAGGGCTTCCGTAACTAAACCTTCGAAAGTAACTTTAGCTTCCCTCGGGTTTTTTTTTTCTCTCCTATTTTTTTTTTCTGTCATATTTTTTTCTCCTATTTTTCTATTTGGATTTTCAAAATAGGAAGTTCGAGATAGAATTTGGGTACTATAGGCGGGGCCTTTACCATATATAACATAAGACTTCTCCCCCAATTCTGTTTAGTCGAGCTTCTCGATCTGTCATTATACCTTGAGAAGTAGAAAGAATAGCAATTCCCATTCCGCCCAAAACCTTAGGAATTCCTTGATAGTTAGCATAAATCCGTAAGCCCGGTCGGCTGATACGCTTTAAAAAGGTTCTAGTTCTATATATTCCCTTTCTATTCTTTCTCTTTTGATGTCGCAAAGTTGAAACCAAGAAATATCTGTTACTTTCTTGATGTTTCCGAACACTTTCAATAAAACCTTCTCGTAGAAGTATTTTAACAATGTTTTCGGTAATATTTGTAGATACTACTCGAACAGTTCCTTTTTTACTCATGTCTGCGTTTCTTATAGAGGTTAGTAAATCCGCAATAGTGTCCTTGCCCATAAGACTCTAATTCTAGGTTCTTCCTAATTTTTAGATAATCAACATGTTTTCCCTTTTCTTTTCATTTTGGATTTTAAAGCATATACGTAAAACACAATCTACTAATTTGATCTTTGATCTGTATCTCGTCTACTAGTATTTATAATACTTCAGGAGCTAATGAAACTATTTTAGTAAAATTCAATTCTCTCAGTTCCTCGGTAATCGCGCCAAAAACTCGAGTTCCTTTTGGATTTCCTTTTTGATCAATGATAACTGCTGCATTGTCATCATAGCGTATTATTATACCGTCTTCACATTTGAATTCTTTACATGTACGTACAATTACAGCTCGAATTACTTCAGATCTTTCTAGAGGCATTTGGGGCACTGCGTCTTTGATTACAGCAACAATAATATCACCAATACGAGCATATCGCTGATTACCAGCAGCTCCTATGACTCGAATACACATCAATTTTCGAGCTCCACTGTTATCCGCTACATTTAAAAGGGTCTGAGGTTGAATCATATTATTTGGATTTCAATTTGTTATTTCACTGCAAAGGAATGAAAGAAATATTGTCTTTCCAGAAGGAAAAAACAGATGTTTTTTATCTTCAATACCCCCTTTCTTTGGGGGTTCTATATCTCTAATCGAATAAATTGGCTTCGTATGGGCATTTTACTGGCAGCTATGGAGATAGCTACCCTAGCTACAGTTTCAGATACTCCGCTCATTTCATAAAGTATTCGACCTGGTTTAACAACGGCTACCCAATATTCGGGGGATCCCTTTCCTGAGCCCATACGTGTTTCTGTGGGTCTTAGTGTAACCGGTTTGTCGGGAAATATACGTACCCATAGTTTTCCACCACGACGTGCATATCGTGTCATTGCTCTTCGTCCTGCTTCTATCTGTCTCGCTGTAATCCAAGCAGGTTCAAGTACTTGAAGAGCATATCTACCAAAACAAATACGATTGCCTCGGCAGGATTTTCCCTTCATTCTTCCTCTATGTTGTTTACGAAATCTAGTTCTTTTGGGGTTATAGTCGATGGTTCTTTTTTAGTTCCATCTCTACTGCAAAACTGGACATGAGAGTTTCTTCTCATCCAGCTCCTCGCGAATGAAATGAGAAAGCGTGCAAATTTTTGAAATTCCATAATATTCCAAAATATTATGGATAGATACACATCAATCTTTTTTTTTTTTTTTAAGGAATATCCTTATTTTTAACCTTATTGAATCATAGTAAAGTATTCTAATCCAATAAAGATTTCGCGGGCGAATATTTACTCTTTCTTGTCTTATTTGTTAATTTATAACCTTACCAAATAAAGCAATTTTTTTGGTTTGTTCCGCCATCCCACCCAATGAAGTATTAGGATTCTTTTCAATAAAATCAATCCTATGCAGTCATAGGTTTTGTCGTTCCCACAGCTTCTCCTTTAATGGTTAGGTTTGAATCCTGCAATGGAGCTTCCAAACTTTTCGAGTTAATTTTCTCAGTTTTATTAATCCGGGCTGCTCTTTATTATTGCTTTAAATTTTTATTTATTGTTTCACAAAATTACGATTTAAAATTTTCTCTTATTTTTATTATTTTATTATATTGATGCTTTATCACATTGCCTTTTATGATGTAATTCATAGACCATCCATATTGGAATCTTATATCTTTCTTATTCTTCTTCCTTCTTTCTATCATCCCTCCTTTTATCCACATCCGTTTAGTTTTCTTTCACAACCTAGAATCCGGTTTCTTTTTTATAGAAAAAAAAATGCAGTTGCTACAACTATATGATAGATCTACTCATTTATGATAGATGTATTTATTCACATAGTGACTGTTTCTTAGTTAGGATCTCGACAATACGAAGCAATAGGTTGGTTATTAGTTAATTTTCTATAATTACTAAGTTTTTTTATTTTTAGTAGGGTTCGGTCAATTTTTTTCCATTTTTGACCCTAAAGAAAAAACTAACGAGTCACACACTAAGCATAGCAATTATATTAAAAGCTTTATCAATTTTCATTAAATCTTATAGAAAGAGGTATAATTTCTTCTTTTTGGGGGATTTTTGGAAAAATAAGACTCTTGTCTTTTTTATTCTATTACTGGCCAGAATGAGAAGACAAGGTTAGTTATTCTTCTTCTACGAATATCCAAATTTTTACACCTAATACTCCATAGATAGTTCGAATTGGATAGCAGCAATAATCAATTTTAGCGCGAATTGTTTGGAGGGGAAGTCTACCCTTTTTGATGCATTCGGCACGTGCAATTTCTTTCCCTCCTAGACGACCCGCAATTTTTATTTTTACTCCCTTTATATCCGCTTTTTTAGTTAATTCAATGGCTTTTTTCATTGCCTTTCGGAATGAAACTCTATTTTTTAATTGGAAAGCTATATATTCTGCAAGAATGTTAGGTTGTCTATAAGGTTCTTTAACTTTTTCGATAGCAATATTAAGTCTCTTATTTACACAATTCACCTCCTTTTTGATATCTTTCTCTAATTCTTCGATTGCTCCTTTTTTCTTTAATAAATTGGGAAATCCTATATGGATTATAACGTTAATTGTATCGATTTGTTTTTGAATTTCTATATGTGTAATTACTTCGGAACTTGCGTCTGGTTCTATTTTTCTATTCGAGCTTTTTTTCCTATTCTTTTGTATATAGTTCTTGATACAATTCCGTATTTTTTTATCTTCTTGTAGATCTTCAGAATAATTTTTTGGTTGTGCGAACCAAAAGGAATGGTGATTTTGGGTTGTACCAAGTCTGAAACCGAGTGGATTTATTTTTTGTCCCATATTTTTCTATTCTATTTTTTTTTTACTGGGAATCGAAATCTTAGGTTGATCTAAAGGTTATTTAGATTTCTTTACTATATTTAGTACAATTGTTATATGACACATGGTTTTTTTTATAGGATAACCACGCCCTCGAGCCCGAGGTCTGAATTTTTTCATAATAGTACTCCTACTCACTTCCGCTTTTGTTATGAATAAATTCGCTTTGTCGAAATCCCTATAATGAGTAGCATTTGCTGCTGCCGAATAAACCAACTTTAAGATAGGATAAGATGCTCGATAAGGCATGAGGTTCAGTATCATAACGGTTTCCTCGTAGTAACGCCAGCGAATCTCATCAAGAACTCTTTGTGCTTTAAAAACAGACATATGTATGCGTTTTTGTGCTTTGAAAACCCGTTCGAACTTAAGTAGACGATCAGTTGGAACTTTTCTTGCGAGTTTCCGTAGTCCGTTCCTTTTCTTCTTTAGCCTAGGGGTATACTTTACCAATTTGAAACTTGTCATAAATAAGGTTATTCCCCGCCTACCTTTACTTTATTTGAATCCTATAAATTTTGTTTATTCTGAATCTTTCTATTCTGAATTCAGTTAACGACGAGATTTAGTATCCTTTCTTGCACTTTCATAACTCGTGAAATGCCGAGTAGGCACAAATTCCCCCAATTTGCGACCTACCATAGGATTTGTTATGTAAATAGGTATATGTTCCTTTCCATTATGAATCGCGATTGTGTGGCCAACCATTGCGGGTAGAATGCTAGATGCCCGGGACCACGTTACTATTGTTTCTTTCTCCTCCTTCATATTGACCTTTTCGATTTTTGTCAATAAATGACGAGCTACAAAAGGATTCGTTTTTTTTCGTGTCACAGCTGATTACTCCTTTTTTCATTTTAAAGAGTGGCATCCTATGTCCACTATCTCGATCGAGGTATAGAGGTCAGAATAAATAGAATGGAAAAAAGAGAAAATCCTTTAGCTGGATAAGGGGCGGATGTAGCCAAGTGGATCAAGGCAGTGGATTGTGAATCCACCATGCGCGGGTTCAATTCCCGTCGTTCGCCCATCGCATTATTGCAATGCAATTTTCCATATTCCTAGTTACGTATTTACTTACGACGACGAAGAATAAAACTATCACTATATTTTTTCCTTTTCCTAGTTCTTCTTCCAAGCGCAGGATAACCCCAAGGGGTTGTGGGTTTTTTTCTACCAATGGGGGCTTTCCCTTCACCGCCCCCATGGGGGTGGTCCACAGGGTTCATAACTACCCCTCTTACTACGGGGCGTTTACCTAGCCAACACTTAGATCCGGCTCTACCCAAACTTTTTTGGTTCACCCCAACATTACCCACTTGTCCGACTGTTGCTAAGCAGTTTTGGGATACCAAACGGACCTCCCCAGATGGTAATCTTAAAGTGGCCAATTTACCCTCTTTTGCAATCAGTTTCGCTACAGCACCTGCTGCTCTAGCTAATTGCCCACCCTTTCCACGTGTGATTTCTATGTTATGTATGGCCGTGCCTAAGGGCATATCGGTTGAAGTAGATTCTTCTTTTTTCTCAAAAAACCCCTTCCCAAACTGTACAAGCTTCTTCCAAAGCATACGGCTTTCTAGATGTATATGACGATCTCTAGACAGATGGATCTTATATGAATCGTATGATGAAGTACCACATGAGTGGATATATAGAAAAGGAATCCAAATCTGCCGAATCGCTCATGTTATGATCTTCTACATCCTAGGTCTCCGCGTTCCGTCATCTGGCTTATGTTCTTCATGTAGCATTCAGATCGAATGACTCTATGAAATTACGTCGATACTTCCACATATTATTGGTAACGTAGGAGACATCCCTATTTTCACCCGGGGGTCTTAATTACCACTGCTTAGCTTTCAATTCGCCTCTGACCATCAAATTAAATGTGAATAACCCGTCCTCCTCTCTTTGAAACAAGGGGCGCTTCCGGTTCTGTGCGTGCTTCAAACAATTTTGTCTTCTCCATATTACCATATCTCTAGAGTCAATAATTTTCTATGAGGAACTACTGAACTCAATCACTTGCTGCCGTTACTCAACAGTTTTCTGTTGAGGTCTATCCCGTAGAGGTAGTCAAATTGGATCAGTGATCGATTTCTAGGTTTCGTCGTAAACCTAATTGGTTACTTCCAATTACGTAAATCAATAGTTCAAACCGCACTCAAAGGTAGGGCATTTCCCATTGATATAGGAACTTTTGTACCAGAAATAATAGTATCTCCAATTATAGCCCCTCTGGGATGTAAAATATATCTCTTCTCACCATCCCCATAGTGTATGAGACAAATGTATGCATTTCGATTAGGGTCGTATTCTATGGTTACGATTCTACCAGATATGTCTTTTCGATTCCGTCGAAAATCGATTTTACGGTATAGGCGCTTATGACCTCCCCCTCTATGCCTTGCGGTAATGATTCCTCTGGCATTACGACCTTTACTATAACGGTGCCGTCCATGGATCAATTTATTTCGTGGATTGGATTTCACTTGCCTGTCTACGGTTCCCTTGCGTGTGCTCGGGATAGGTGTTTTGTATAAATGTTTCGCCGTATTATTAAGTATTCTCCTTTAGTTCTTTTCTCTATCTAGAAGTGGAATAGAATAACCCGGTTGAAGGGTAATGATCATACGTCTGTAATGCATTGTATGTCCCAGAATAGGTCCCATTCTTCTACCCTTTCCGGGTAGTCGATGGCTATTCACAGCTACTACCTTAACACCAAAGAAGAGCTCGACCCAATGCTTTATTTCTGTCTTAGTGAATCCCGATTCGACATTAAAAGTATATTGATTCTTTCCCAATAAACGAAGACTTTTTTCTGTAAATACTGCGTATTTGATTCCATCCATAAATCGACTTTCCCTCCTATGCTCTGAGTTCCAGTATCGATAAGAATTCGAGTTCTTATTGTTCTTATGTTATGGTATGAATATACCATACCAATTCGTTATGTATGGATGATGGATGAGATTCCATGGATAGAGAGCCAGTTCCAATAGACTTATGGAACGTTCTCGTTCGCGTGCATCCAGCAGGAATTGAACCCGCAAATTTACCAATTATGAGTTGGGCGCTTTAACCATTCAGCCATGGATGCTTAACAGGGATCATCGTACATCGTAAATAACCAATTTTCATATAGAAAGACATATCATAGAAAAATGAAATCAAAATATTCGGAGATGGCAAATATTCGGAGATGACTATGAAAACACCTCTCTGGATCCTCGAATTGAAAGAGAGATTGAGAGGGATCAAGATTCCTAATTCTCGCTATTTGGAATGGATCCAATTCTATTGAGTCTGACTCATAGTGATCATTTCTCTTTAGCAAAGAAGGACCTTGGTTATCAAAGGATTGAACAACCGGGATCCATTTACTTATGATACCTACTTGACATTGCTAACAAGGATCTAATGAATTATGAGTTTAATAGATCCTCTTTAGCAGAAAGACGTATATTCCTTGCTCATTATCAGACAATCACTTATTCCCAAACCTCGTGTGGGGCTAATCGTTTTCATTTACCATCTCATGGAAAACCCTTTTCGTTCCGCTTAGCCCTATCGGGTATTTTAGTGATAGGTTCTATAGTAACTGGACGATCCTATTTGGTCAAATACCTAACGAAAAATTCCTATTTGCCTTTCATTAAGGTACGAGGGCTTCTTATTCCACAAGAACGAAAGCACCTTTTCATTCTTTCATATACTAGGGGTTTTTACTTGGAAAAGACTATGTTCCATACTAAAGGATTCGGGTCCATAACCACGAGTTCCGGTGCATTAGATCTTGTAGCACTTAGCAACGGGGCCCTATCCATTAGTATTCCACATAAGAAATCCATTATAGAAACTAATACAATTAGATTAGCTCTTCATAGACAAACTTGGGGTTTGCGAGGCAAGATAAGACCGGCTCGGGATCATGGGACCCTTTTCTCTCAGATAGGAGGGGATCTTGTACAAAATAGACTTCTAAGTAATAACCCCATAGATCCTATATCTATCTATATAAAGAGGCAATCGTGTCAGGAAGCGGGTTTTTTTTTGGCCAAACGAAACGGTACTTCGAACTTGGAACGAGCATGAGGAGATTAACGAGATTTCTTTCTCTTTTGAGTTTTTCTGGCGGACCGGTCGCGCAAGATCTTTGGTCTTCCCCCGGAACCGATGAAAAAGTGGGTCGCTTCTTATGGACTCGCTCAGAATGATTCTTCTCTATCCATAGTTCATGGCCTATTAGAAGTAGAAGGTGCTCTGGTGCAATCCTTACCGACAGAAAAAGATTGCAGTCGGGTTGATAATAATCGAGTTCCATTACTTCGTCGGTCCGAACCAAGGAATCCGTTAGAAATGTTTTGAAATGGATATTGTTCTCTCTTTGATCAGGGATTGCTATATGAAATGGGTAAGTCACCAATCCCTTTGACAAATCGGGTGTCATATTAGATATCATATTCTATATATAGAAATGTCATAGAATAGACGTATAGAATTTTTGGTTGGGAAATTCGAATGAATCATTGAGTGAAAAAGGAGCAAAGAATGACAAAAGACGAGACTCTACTAGTCTTCACTCTTGCGGTTTCCTCGGTTTCTGTTTTCTTATTCGGGATCTTGCTTTT